CAGAGATGGTGCGATTTGATTCTTTTTTTCCTTTTTTTCGCTCTCAGTCTTAGGAGAAAGACACATTCTTCGGATAGAAAGAAAAAAAGGAAAAAAAAACCTACGCTTGCTGAAGGTGAAGTTTGTGGAAATAAAACAATTAATTCCTTCTGTCGTGTATCCCCGATTAATGCAGCCTCATATGCTTGAATTTTGGATTTATAGTATTAAGCGAAAGGTTATACCTATACTTATGGGTTAGGTCAACTCTACCCCACTAGTACCAATAGGCGGCATGGGGGAAGAAGCACTACGCTTAGGAATCAACAACACGAAAACTTTGTTAAAAAAGAATATCCCCCCTTCCTTATCGGGATCGGGACTAAGAAGAATGGTTGGGACAACAAACATCCATCTCGTTCGTATTTTGGATACCCGTATAACCATCGAAGACTGTTGAAGTGACTAATTCCAGGAAATTAAGCGGCGTTGAGGACAAAGAAATTGTTGGAGTTACCATTTTTTTATCCAGTACCAACATACTTGATGGTAAGAAAAGATCTTTTACAGGAAGGTTGGCTAGAGATTTATTGTAAAAACACTAGCCCCGCTCAGTTCATAATGAGAATACTGCAATCTTTTTTGATTCTATGTATTTTTATCATTATGCACATAAAGGAGGAGCCGTATGAGATGAAAATCTCACGTACGGTTTTGGAACGGAGATTCTTTGAACCGAATGACGACCGTAACGGATGTCGGCTCAATCCGAAGGAAATTATGCGGAAGCTTTACAGAATTATTATGAAGCTATGCGACTGGAAATTGATCCCTATGATCGAAGTTATATACTTTATAACATAGGCCTTATCCACACAAGTAACGGAGAACATACGAAAGCTTTGGAATATTATTTTCGGGCACTAGAACGAAACCCGTTCTTACCACAAGCTTTTAATAATATGGCCGTGATCTGTCATTACGTGCGACTATCTCCACTATAGAAAGAAAAAAGAAAAGAAAGAGCAAATCCACCAATAAATACTAGAAAAAAAGGATTTCTACATATATATCGTCCAAAACAACGATTTTTATCAGCTGTAGCAAAGAAAGAAACTTCATAGAAGTCGAAATATGAAGAAATAGATATGCCTAGATACTTTTTTTCTATGGATAAAAGATCTAATTGATAGAGAAAGCACCGTAAAGATCAATTAGCGAGGTTTTGGGCCAATACAATAAGAACTGCTTACTTATATCATGATAGAAAAGTTAGGAATCCACTTATGTAATAGAGTCGATCCCCTAAGGTTTTGAGCAGCGGTGTAGTATCAGATCCCAAAGATAGTAAGTCTTTTCTTTTTTATGAAGAAAAGTCTTTTTCACGGATTCTATAGAAATTTATATATCATATATGAAAGTATATGATATAGGAAACCGAGATAGTTACCTTTCAGAAAATTCTAATGAGAGTGTAAATGCCGATGCTTTATTCTTCTGAAGGTAGGAGAAAAGATAAAACTAGAAAGCGGATTCCATTTTTTATTAATCCAAATTCAAGTTTGAAACTCATGTAATTATTCTCTTTTTTTTTTGGTTAACTCGAGAAAAAAATAGAATAGATCTAATAAAAAAGATGGGACACGAAAAGAATTGACTGCTGAGCCGTATGAGGCAGGAAACTCTCAAGTACGGTTCTAAGGGAAGGGAATTTACTCACCTATTCCGACCGCGGAGAACAGGCCATTCGACAGGGAGATTCGGAAATTGCGGAGGCTTGGTTTGATCAAGCCGCTGAGTATTGGAAACAAGCTATAGCCCTTACCCCTGGTAATTATATTGAAGCGCAAAATTGGTTGAAGATCACAGGGCGTTTTGAATAAGAGCACTCTGTTTATTATTTTATTATTATATAGTAGTTAGTAGTATTTAGAATTTTTTCTATTTTTTTTGTTTATTTATATCATTTGTTATAATATTCATATTCTAGTTTTTTTTTTGTTTATTTATATCATTTGTTATAATATTCATATTCTAGTTTTATAGTTAATTTTAATTCATATTTTATAGTTCATTTTATAATTAATTTTTTGTTGTCCCCATCAGTCAAATAAAACGGATCATCTCTCTAGGAACAACCAATCAACGAATTTCATTATATCCCTTCTAAGATCGTTCTATTTCGTCTGGTATTTCGTAGGGATAAATGATACGCGGATACCGTAGAGAATTCTATTTTTTCTGCTATTCAAACTAATATTCAAACTAATAAAAGAGACTCTCAAATGACTAAATAGAAATACCGGTATGTATCCTAGTAATGCTAATGACCGCTCACGTGATTTGAAATAAAGTACATAGTAATATCTTCTATGTAAAACATAAAGTTAAAGTAGCCCCATCTAGGAACTTCTAATTGAAATATGAATACACTGGGTTGCACAAAAAAACTGTTTCACTTCAATTCAAAGTCCAGAAAGGGTTTTATAAGATTCAAAAGGTCCGTTGAGCGCCTCACTGC